ATATTGGTGTTAGAGTGTTTTTAGTTAATACTGAGATTGTTTAAAATTTAATTAGGATTCTTCCTGTTGGAGGAAAAATAAAAGGCTGAGTGCTATGTCAGTATTGTGAAGGTGCGTTTTAAATTGCAAAAAAATGGAAGATTTATAAATTTAGCCTAGGAATTTAGGAGATTTTTTTGGAAAAAATTTAATTAGGATTCTTCCTGTTGGAGGAAAAATAAAAGGCTGAGTGCTATGTCAGTATTGTGAAGGTGCGTTTTAAATTGCAAAAAAATGGAAGATTTATAAATTTAGCCTAGGAATTTAGGAGATTTTTTTGGAAAAAATTTAATTAGGATTCTTCCTGTTGGAGGAAAAATAAAAGGCTGAGTGCTATGTCAGTATTGTGAAGGTGCGTTTTAAATTGCAAAAAAATGGAAGATTTATAAATTTAGCCTAGGAATTTAGGAGATTTTTTTGGAAAAAATTTAATTAGGATTCTTCCTGTTGGAGGAAAAATAAAAGGCTGAGTGCTATGTCAGTATTGTGAAGGTGCGTTTTAAATTGCAAAAAAATGGAAGATTTATAAATTTAGCCTAGGAATTTAGGAGATTTTTTTGGAAAAAATTTAATTAGGATTCTTCCTGTTGGAGGAAAAATAAAAGGCTGAGTGCTATGTCAGTATTGTGAAGGTGCGTTTTAAATTGCAAAAAAATGGAAGATTTATAAATTTAGCCTAGGAATTTAGGAGATTTTTTTGGAAAAAATTTAATTAGGATTCTTCCTGTTGGAGGAAAAATAAAAGGCTGAGTGCTATGTCAGTATTGTGAAGGTGCGTTTTAAATTGCAAAAAATGGAAGATTTATAAATTTAGCCTAGGAATTTAGGAGATTTTTTGGAAAAAATTTAATTAAGATTCTTCCTGTTGGAGGAAAATAAAAGGCTGAGTGCTATGTCAGTATTGTGAAGTGCGTTTTAAATTGCAAAAAATGAGAGGTTTTATAAATTTAGCCTAGCAATTTAGGAATTTTTTTGGAAAGCAAAATTAATTAGGATGTGCGGAGGGAGTTATTAAGGCAGACTGCTATCGAAGATAAGATTCCTGTTGCTAGGAACGCAGTCATGACAGTGAATGCAGTACTCAGTAAGTATTGGCAGGTATTGCAGTTTTTAGAATGACAGTATAAGCTGTTTAGCATTTTCAGCATGATTAGCGTTTTTACGTGGTAATAGGTGTTTGTGGTATTGTACGTGGGTGTACGTGCGCGTACGTGGGTGTACGTGCGCGTACGTGGGTGTACGTGGGTGTACGTGGGTGTACGTGGGCGTACGTGGGTGTACGTGCGCGTACGTGGGTGTACGTGCGCGTACGTGGGTGTACGTGCGCGTACGTGGGTGTACGTGCGCGTACGTGGGTGTACGTGCGCGTACGTGGGTGTACGTGCGCGTACGTGGGTGTACGTGCGCGTACGTGGGTGTACGTGCGCGTACGTGGGTGTACGTGCGCGTACGTGGGTGTACGTGCGCGTACGTGGGTGAAAATTCTCTTATGTCCGTCAAGCATGAAAAGATAGTCCCGGCTCATAATTATGAGGATGGAGAATGTACATCGAGGTGCTCGTCTACAATAAGTGCACCGGGTCAGGGCCCGCCGCGGCCATGTTGAGTCCAAGCATACCCCAAAATTAAAAAATACCAAATGCATGACAGCACAGTTATGTGTGAGCATGGGCTGATTAGTCATAAGTCCATCGAGATGTCTTATTTAAGGGGAACGTGTGGGCGATCTTAGGAGTATGGCCCTGAAGTAAGAACCAGATGCCAGTTATAGTTTCACGCTAGAAACCCCCAAGTGTAATGGGCCCGGAGCGAGGAGGGGGACACGGGTGGGCGGGTTGCTGGTTTCACGGAGGATGGTAGATTAAGGGACTCCTGAGGGAGGGGGATAGGCATATGGACGAGAGAAGATTTGACTTGGATGGTCTATGATCGATTAAGAAATTGGATGTCTGAATGTTGATTAAGGTGGGTATTGGGTTGTTAATATTCGTGTTGATAGTAGGTGTTTGTGAGTTTAGCAGGGAATGTATTATGTCCTGTTAAGCAGAGATGTACTGGCTTGATATGCATGGGGGCAAGGTTTTAATGTACAATTAAACATAAAATGGTCTAATGTTGATTATAAGATAATAGTATAGATACATGTTAATGGGGAAAGGCATTAATGCACGAATTACATAGCGTTAAAGGGAATTTTTGTCAATAGTGACAAGGTACTTGGAATTGTTATTAGGAGGAAAGCAGAGAATAGTTTAAAGAGAATTTCAGCTTTGGGTGCTGATGGTGGGGTGTGGACCTCTTCTCTGATGTCCCAGGGTGAGTTGATCTCCGTTTCTGGTTTACAAGACCAGGGTAATACACTATACTACTGGGGCCTTCATTTAAGGATTTTATTCTCAATTAAGCTTGCAAGAGGTATAAGGATGAGGATGATAGAGAAGTAAAGGATAGATGCTACTTGTCCAATAGTAATAAATGGGTGTTCAACTGGTTGTCCTCCGATTCATGTGAGTGTCAGAAGGTCAGCAACGAGGATTCAGAAGAGAACTTGGCTAATGGGTCGGAATATTATGCTGCGTTGTTTGGATATGTGGAGGAGGGGGATAATTGCTAGGATGAGAATTGACATAACTAGGGCTAGAACACCTCCTAGTTTGTTAGGGATGGAGCGTAAAATGGCGTAGGCAAATAGAAAATATCATTCAGGTTTGATATGGGGAGGAGTGTTGAGAGGATTGGCAGGGGTGTAATTGTCTGGGTCCCCGAGAAGGTCAGGAGAGAATAAGACTAGGAGTATGAGCAGGAGGATAAGTATGAGAAATCCTAGAAGGTCTTTAATTGTGTAATAGGGGTGGAACGGAATCTTATCAGAGTCTGATGGGATACCCGATGGATTATTGGAGCCAGTTTCATGGAGGAAAAGTAAGTGAATCATCACTAGTGCTGCGATGATGAATGGGAGAATGAAGTGGAAAGCGAAGAATCGGGTGAGTGTGGCTTTGTCGACTGAAAACCCTCCTCAAATTCATTCAACTAGGGTTGTTCCAATGTAGGGGATAGCTGATAAAAGATTAGTAATTACAGTAGCGCCTCAGAATGATATTTGTCCTCATGGGAGGACATAGCCTATAAATGCTGTGGCTATTACTGCAAATAGTAGAATAATGCCAATATTCCAGGTTTCTAGGTAAGTATATGATCCATAGTAGATTCCACGACCTACATGTATATATAAGCAGATAAAAAATATTGATGCTCCGTTGGCGTGTAGGTAACGAATAAGTCAGCCATAGTTTACGTCTCGGCAAATATGTGTGACTGAAGAAAATGCTGTTGCTGTGTCTGATGTGTAGTGTATAGCTAGGAACAGGCCAGTTAGGATTTGGATTATTAGGCATAGTCCTAATAGGGAGCCAAAGTTTCATCAGGCTGAGATGTTTGAGGGGGCGGGAAGGTCAATTAGGGAGTGGTTAACAATTTTTAGTAGGGGGTGAGTTTTACGAATGTTGGTCATTAGGTTCTTATAGTTGAATACAACGGTGATTTTTCATGTCACTAGTCATGGTTAGAATCCATGTAGGAACTATGACATATACAGTATTTTTATTGAGTGTAATGTTTGTAGTTGGGTTTGTGGGGTTCGCTTCTAAGCCATCTCCAATTTATGGGGGGCTTGGGTTAATTGTTAGTGGTGGGGTTGGGTGTGGTATTATTTTAAGTTTTGGGGGTTCATTTTTAGGTTTAATAATATTTTTGATTTATTTAGGGGGAATGTTAGTAGTATTTGGGTATACAACTGCAATGGCAACTGAGGAGTATCCTGAAACTTGAGGGTCAAACATTATGATTTTTAGTATGCTTGTTTTGGGTATGTTGTTAGAGGCAGGGTTAGTAGTGTTCATAGCGATGAGTGATGAGGTGGAGGTTGTAGTTAGTTTTAAAAATATAGGTGATTGGGTTATTTTTGAGGGGGATGATGTAGGTCTAATTCGAGAGGATTCTATAGGAGTGGCAGCATTATACAGTTATGGGAGTTGATTAATAGTAGTTGCTGGTTGATCTCTGTTTGTGAGTATTTTTATTGTTATTGAGATTACTCGTGGGGGTTAGGCTAGGATAAACAAGGCTAAAAGCATTGAAATTAGGAAAGACAAGGAGTAAAATTTGATGAGGCCTTTTTGTGAGGATACAGAGGTTGATGCAAGGATTTGAATATCCGAGATGTTTTTTGGGATTGCTTTTTCGGTTCAAGTTATGTCTAAGAGTAGTGTTGCTACATTTTGACTTGCTGAGAGGTTAATATAGGGTAAGAGGCGGTGTATTGTAGCGGGGAAAAATCCTAGTATGTTTGAAAAGTTGAAGGAGTTGGATTGTGTACTTATTTTTAGGTGTAAGCTAAGTTGGTTAAGTTCTATAGCAATAGAGAAGCCTAAAATGGTAACAAATAGGGCGGTTAATTTTATATATAAAGGTATGGTTATTTGGGGAATATTATTTGGTGTAACTAGATTAGTAATAAGGAAGCCTGCAAAAATGCTTCCAAGTGCAAGACGTTTAATAGAGTTAATTAATGATGGGTTATTTTCATTAATAATAATAAGAGTGGGGTAGCGAGGTTGTCCTAGGAGGGCGAAAAAGATAATTCGTGTGCTATAGACAGCTGTGAGAGAGGTGGCGATGAGAGTAATAATAAGGGCTCAGGCGTTGGTATAAGACGTGTTTGCAGATTCAATAATTAGGTCTTTTGAGTAGAAGCCTGTCAGGAATGGTATGCCGGTGAGGGCTAGGCTGCCAATAGTAAGAGCAGAGGATGTAAAGGGGAGGGTCTTGTATAGTCCTCCTATTTTTCGGATGTCTTGCTCATCGTTAAGGCTATGAATAATTGATCCAGAGCATAAAAAGAGTATAGCTTTGAAGAAAGCGTGGGTACAGATATGCAGGAATGCCAGGTGGGGTTGATTAATTCCGATTGTAACTATTATTAAGCCTAGTTGGCTTGAAGTAGAGAAGGCTACGATTTTTTTAATATCGTTTTGTGTGAGGGCACATAGGGCAGTAAATAGGGTAGTGATTGCTCCTAGGCATAGAATTAATGTTTGGGCAATTTTATTATTCTCTAATAGAGGGTGAAAACGGATGAGGAGAAAAACTCCGGCTACAACTATTGTGCTTGAGTGAAGTAAAGCGGATACTGGAGTCGGGCCTTCTATTGCTGAGGGGAGTCATGGGTGAAGGCCAAATTGTGCGGATTTACCTGTAGCGGCTAGGATTAGACCAATAAGTGGGAGGATAGTAATATTATTATCCGATATAAATATTTGTTGAAATTCTCATGTGTTAAGATTAATAGCGAATCAGGCTATGGCCATAATGAAGCCAATATCTCCGATGCGGTTATATAGGATTGCTTGTAAGGCTGCGGTGTTAGCGTCTGTCCGACCGTGTCATCAGCCGATAAGGAGAAATGATATAATTCCTACTCCTTCCCATCCGATAAATAATTGGAAGAGATTGTTGGCGGTGACTAGGATAAGTATGGTGATTAGAAATATAAGTAGATATTTAAAGAATTGATTGATTTTAGGATCTGAGTGTATATATCATATAGAGAATTCTATAATGGACCATGTTACGAATAGTGCGATTGGAGTGAATAGTATAGAGAAATAGTCTAGTTTAAAGCTGGTTATGAGTTTTAGAGTATGAATTGTTATTCAGTGTCAGTTAGATACTATTGTCTCTTGGTTTGAGATAATGAAGATTAGTGTTGGGATAAGACTAATTATAAATGCATAGGATACTGAAGTTTTTACATAATAGGGGTAGTTGCTGTGATTAAAAATGCTAGTAAATGAGGCAATAATTGGGAGAACCAGGATAATGATTGAGACGGCTATTGAAGTAGAGAATAGGTTAATTACTTTTATTTGGAGTTGCACCAATTTTTTGGCTCCTAAGACCAACGGATTACTTCTATCCTTTAAAAGTTGAGAAAGCCATGAGATTAGTCATGGGAGCATGAATTAGCAGTTCTTGCAAGCATTCTCGGTAAATAAGGAGGTATAATCTTCTATTATTAGATTCACAATCTAATGTTTTTTTTAAACTATATTTACAGAGCATTGGGCCTAGGATAATCTTAGGATTAATAGACAAGAGAAGTAGAGGAGCTAGGTGGAGTATTATGAGAGTATTTTCTCGAGTGAATGTAGGGGAGATATTATTTGTATGATATGTAAACTTTCCTCGTTGGGTGGTTGATAGTATATAAAGAGAGTAAAGTGCTGTAATTAGAACATTAGTTCCTATAAGGATAATAGTGAGATTTGATCATGAGAAAGATGCTATGACGATGAGAAGCTCTCCTAGAAGGTTAATGGTTGGTGGCAGGGCTAGGTTGGTGAGGCTGGCGAGTAGTCATCATGCTGCTATTAAAGGGAGAATCGTTTGTAATCCTCGAGCTAAAAGTATAGTTCGACTGTGGACACGTTCATAATTGGAGTTAGCTAGGCAAAATAATAAGGAGGAGGTAAGGCCATGTGCAATTATTAATGCTGTGGCTCCTATAAAACTTCATGGGCTTTGAATTAGAATTGCGACGATTACTAAGGCTATATGGCTTACTGAAGAGTAGGCAATTAGTGATTTCAGGTCTGTTTGTCGAAGGCAAATGGAACTAGTTATGATTATACCTCATAGGGAGAGTATAAGAAATGGATAGGCTATATATTCTGTGATTGGATTAAGTAGAATAGTAATACGTATCATACCATATCCTCCTAGTTTAAGTAGGATGGCTGCTAGGACTATAGAGCCTGCAATGGGGCCTTCAACATGGGCTTTTGGGAGTCAAAGGTGAAGACCATAAAGGGGTATTTTGACTAAAAATGCTATTATACATGCTAGTCACATAAGTGAATTAGACCATGATGTTGTTAGGGATTCATTGGATAGTTGGATTAGAAGGAAGTTAAGGGATCCTATGGAATTTTGAAGGTGAATTAGGGCAACTAGTAAAGGGAGTGATCCTATAAGGGTATAGAATAAAAAGTAAGTTCCTGCATTAAGTCGCTCTGTTTGGTTGCCTCATCGGGTGATAATGATTAGCGTAGGAATTAGTGTTGCTTCAAATAGAATATAAAATAAGATAAGTTCTGTGGCTGAGAATGTTATTACTAGGAAGATTTGTAGGGAGATAAGAAGAGAGATATATATTTTTTTGCGTAGTAATGATTCTTTGCTTAAGTGATGTTGGCTTGCTAGGATTATTAGGGGTAGGAGTCAAACTGTTAGTATTAAAAGAGGAGTGGAAAGGGCATCTGAGAAAAATGTGGTTGATAGGTTTAAGTTGGTGTCGTTTGGCTGATTGAGAAGAAGAAAAGTAGTTAGGCTAATTAGTAGGCTGTAGATTGTTGCATTGATTCAGATTATGTGATTTTTAGATCATCATACAGTGGGAATGAGTATAATTGTGGGGATAATAGTTTTTAGCATTGTAGAAGGTTCAGATTCTGGACATAATCTATACCATAGGTATTAGATACTATAACAAGAAGGGCCAGCCCAATTGCGGCCTCACAGGCCGCGAACACTAAGAGAACAATTGGAAATATGAAAGATAGTGTGTAGTGTATATTTAGAGCTGTTAATGTGATTAGAATGAATAGTGATAATATTATTCCTTCTAAGCATAAAAGAGAAGATATTAAATGGGATCGGTAAACTAGCATGCCTAAAAGGGCAAAGATAAACGCTAGGAAGATATTGACGTAGATTGAAGGCATTTTGATAATTATGGTTTTACCATAGTCTAATGAGTCGAAATCATTTATTTTTAATTAAACTAATTATCATATTCTACTCATTCTAGGCCTTTTTGGATTCACTCGTAGGCCAAGCCCAGGGCTAGGATAGAGATAAGCATAAGTGCTATGATGAGAACTAGGTTTAGATTGTTAAATTGTGCGGCCCATGGAAGAGGAAGAAGAAGGGCAATTTCTAGATCGAATAATAAGAATGTAATTGCTACCAAGAAAAATTTTATTGAGAAGGGGAGTCGTGCTGATCCTATAGGGTCAAATCCGCATTCATAGGGGGTTGTTTTTTCTGAGTAGATATTTAATTGAGGGAGTCAAAATGCAATGGTCACTAGGATTAGGGAGATCGATATATTAATTAGTAAAACTAGAATTAGGTTAATTACTCTTTTTTGGACTTATACCAAAACTAACTGATTGGAAGTCAGATGTACTAGTTGATACTAAAAGAGTATGATCCTCATCAATAAATTGATACATACAGGAATAGTCAGACGACATCTACAAAGTGTCAATATCATGCGGCTGCCTCAAAACCAAAATGGTGACTTGATGTAAAGTGGAAGTGGAGCTGTCGTAAGAGGCAAACTGTAAGGAAAGTAGAACCAATAATTACGTGAAGGCCATGGAATCCTGTAGCTATAAAGAATGTTGATCCATAAACTCCATCTGAAATAGTAAATGATGTTTCATAGTATTCTGATGCTTGAAGTAGGGTGAAGTAGATGCCCAGGAGGATAGTGATTGCTAAGGCTTGTTGCATATTTTTACGATTGCCTTCTATTAAGCTATGGTGGGCTCAGGTAATTGAAACTCCTGAGGCTAGAAGGACTGAGGTGTTAAGTAGAGGAACTTCAAGGGGGTTAAGAGGTTTAATACCTGTTGGAGGTCAGCAACCTCCTAGTTCCGGTGTAGGGGCTAGGCTTGAGTGATAGAAAGCTCAGAAGAAGCCTGCGAAGAAAAAGACTTCTGAAACAATAAATAGAATTATTCCATATCGTAAACCTTTTTGAACAATGGGAGTATGGTGACCTTGAAATGTGCCTTCTCGTACAATATCTCGTCATCACTGATATATAGTGAGTGTATTTGTTAATAAGCCAATTAGGAGAAGTAAGGGGGAGTTAAAGTGAAATCATATGGCTAGGCCTGATGTTATAAGTAGGGCGGATAGGGCTCCAGTGAGTGGTCATGGACTAGGGTTAACTATGTGATAAGCGTGGGTTTGGTGGGTCATTAGGTATTATCGTGTAAGTATAGGCTTACAAGAAGGGTAAAAACGTAGGCTTGAATTAGGGCTACAGCAAATTCTAGAATTGTTAGGAGAATAAGAATAATAAAAGTAATTAGGGCTGTTGTTGGACTAATTGAGATTAGGGCGAGTGCTGCGCCTCCGATAAGATGCATTAGTAAGTGGCCTGCTGTAATGTTGGCTGTGAGTCGTACAGCTAAGGCCATGGGTTGAATGAACAGGCTAATTGTTTCAATAATTACTAGCATAGGAATAAGGGGTACAGGTGTTCCTTGTGGGAGAAAGTGAGCTAGTGACGCTTTAGTTTTATATCGGAAGCCTGTAATTACAGCTCCTGCTCATAGTGGGATAGCTATCCCTAGATTTATTGATAATTGGGTTGTTGGTGTAAACGAGTGAGGTAAGAGGCCTAGAAGATTAGTTGAGCCAATAAATATAATTAGGGAAATTAGCATGAGGGATCAGGTCCGTCCTTTAGGGGAGTGCATCATTATTATTTGTTTTAGAATTAATTGGGCTAATCATTGTTGAGCTGAGACTAGTCGGTTGTTGATTAGTCGGGTAGGGGCAGGAAATAGAAGGGTCGGGAATATAATAATTAGGATTACGATTGGTAAACCTATTATTGTTGGGGTAATAAAAGAGGAGAATAGATTTTCGTTCATTTTGTTTCTCATGGGCTGGGGAAAGAAGTAGGCTTAAGTGTTTTTGGTGTTGGGCTTAATGGATAGGAATATTTATGAAATTTAAGTTGGATTAGGGCAAATAATGTAAGGATTATAGCGATGATAGTTACCAGTCATGTGGATGTGTCGAGTTGTGGCATTCCATTATGGAGAGTATTATTTAGCTCTCATTCTCTAGCTTAAAAGGCTAGCGCTAGTTTAGCTTCATAATGAGTCTAGATTATGGATAAGGATCAGTTCTCGAAGTGCTTAAGTGGAACTATTTCAAGAACAATAGGTATAAAACTATGGTTTGAGCCACAAATTTCTGAACATTGGCCGTAAAAGAGTCCTGGCCGGGTGGAGATGAGAGTAGCTTGATTTAGGCGCCCAGGGATAGCATCTGTTTTTAATCCTAGGGATGGAACAGCTCAAGAGTGGAGTACGTCTTCTGAAGAGATTAACATGCGGATGGGAAGTTCTATTGGGAGAACAACTCGATTATCAACTTCTAGAAGTCGTAAGTCGCCAGGGCTAAGATCAGATGTAGGAATTATATAGGAGTCAAAGCTTAAATCTTCATAGTCTGTATACTCATAGCTTCAGTACCATTGATGACCTATTGTCTTTACTGTCAAGGAGGGATTATTGATCTCGTCTATTATATATAGGATTCGTAGAGAGGGAAGAGCAATTATAATTAGAATAATAGCTGGAAGAATCGTTCAGATAGTCTCTACTTCTTGAGCGTCTATCGTGCTTGTATGCGTAAGTTTTGTAGTTAACATGAGTGAGATAATATAAAGGACCAGTGAGCTAATTAAGAAGACGATTATGAGCGTGTGATCATGGAAGTGAAGAAGTTCTTCTATAATGGGAGATGAGGCATCTTGAAAGCCTAGCTGAAAAGGGTAAGCCATAAAGATATACAGGAGTTGAACCTATAAATTAACTTCGACAAAGTTATGTAATGGTTTTACTAATATCTTATTGAGAAAGTCATAATGGTTATGCGGCTGGCTTGAAACCAGTCTTAGGGGGTTCGATTCCTTCCTTTCTTGAGTTAAGCTTTTACGTAGGCAGGCTCCTCGAATGTATGATACGGAGGTGGACATCCGTGGAGTCATTCTAGATTAGTTGTAGTTAACTCAACGGTCTCTACTTCTCGCTTTGAGGCGAAGGCTTCCCAGATTATAAAGATTATTACTATTACAGCGGTCAGAGAGATGAATGAGCCTATTGATGAAACGGTGTTTCATATTGTGTAGGCGTCTGGATAGTCTGAATATCGTCGTGGCATGCCGGAAAGCCCAAGGAAATGTTGTGGGAAGAAGGTTAAGTTAACTCCTACAAATATTACGGTGAAGTGGATTTTTGCTCAGGTCTGATCTAGGGTGTAACCTGAGAATAAAGGGAATCAATGAGCAAACCCTCCTATAATAGCAAATACAGCTCCTATGGATAATACGTAGTGGAAGTGAGCTACTACATAGTATGTATCATGTAGAACGATGTCTAGAGAAGAATTAGCTAGTACAATTCCTGTAAGACCGCCTACTGTAAATAAGAAAATAAAGCCTAAGGCTCAAAGTATTGCTGGAGCTCATTTAATATTACCGCCGTGTAGAGTTGCTAGTCAACTAAATACTTTTACCCCTGTAGGAATAGCAATAATTATGGTGGCTGAAGTAAAATAAGCTCGTGTGTCCACGTCTATACCTACCGTGAATATATGGTGGGCTCAAACAATAAATCCAAGGAAGCCAATTGATATCATAGCTCACACTATTCCTATATATCCAAATGGTTCTTTTTTCCCAGAATAGTAGGTTACAATGTGAGAAATTATTCCGAACCCTGGTAAAATAAGAATATATACTTCAGGGTGACCGAAGAATCAGAATAAGTGTTGGTAGAGAATGGGGTCTCCACCACCTGCTGGGTCAAAAAAGGTTGTATTTAAGTTTCGGTCTGTTAAAAGTATTGTAATGCCGGCAGCTAAAACTGGTAAAGAGAGAAGCAGGAGCACAGCTGTGATGAGGACGGATCATACAAATAGGGGTGTTTGGTACTGAGATATAGCGGGAGGTTTTATGTTAATGATAGTAGTAATAAAATTAATAGCCCCTAAAATAGATGAAACTCCAGCTAAGTGTAGGGAAAAGATAGTAAGGTCAACTGAGGCCCCTGCATGAGCTAAGTTGCCAGCTAGTGGTGGGTAGACAGTCCAACCAGTCCCTGCGCCAGCTTCTACTATTGATGAGGCTAATAAAAGAAGGAAAGATGGTGGGAGGAGTCAAAAGCTTATATTGTTTATTCGGGGGAAAGCTATATCAGGGGCTCCAATTATTAGGGGGACCAGTCAGTTCCCGAAGCCTCCAATCATGATAGGTATAACTATGAAGAAAATTATTACAAAGGCATGTGCGGTGACAATAACATTATAGATTTGATCATCTCCAAGTAAAGTCCCGGGTTGGCCCAATTCTGCTCGGATCAACAGACTGAGGGCTGTTCCTACCATTCCAGCTCAGGCTCCAAATAAAAGGTAGAGAGTTCCAATATCTTTGTGGTTGGTAGAAAATAATCAACGATTAATGAACATAAGTAAGGTAAAATGGCTGAGTAAGCATTAGACTGTAAATCTAAAGACAGAGGTTGAGCCCTCTTTTTACCAAGCCCTGAGGTGAAATTTCATATTGAATTGCAAATTCAAAGGAGCAGCTTCAACTCTGCCGGGGCTTCTCCCGCCTTTTTTTTCTTACGGCGGGAGAAGTAGATTGAAGCCAGTTGATTAGGGTATTTAGCTGTTAACTAAAATTTCGTGGGGTTGGATCCCACCAATCTAGGGGGATTTAGCTTAATTAAAGCACCTGATTTGCATTCAGGAGATGTAAAGTTAATTTGCAGTCCTTAAGCAGGGGTTAAGTAAAGTTTACTTGCTTAGAGCTTTGAAGGCTCTTGGTCTATGTAACCTAAACCCCTTGGTGTTAATTTAATACTGAGAGTATTGGTGTGAGAGGGAGGAATATTGTTGATAAAATAATTAGTGGGGCTATAAATGTTATACGTTTTATTGGTTCGAATTGTCATTTTATTTTTAAGTTGTTGGTTGTTGGAAATATTGTTAGTGAAGAAGAGTAGATTAGGCGTAAGTAAAAGTAAAGGTTTAGGAGGGCTAGTATAGCTATTATTGTGGGCATAATGATGTTGCCATTTTTTGTTAATTCTTGAATGATGATTCATTTTGGAATAAAGCCTGTTAGTGGAGGGAGGCCTCCTAGGGATATTAAAGTAATTAGAATAGCTGTTACTATTAATGGGGTTTTGTTTCATATCTGTGATAGGGATAGTGTAGTAGTGTTTGTGTGCTGAATAAACATTATAAATATGGGAATTGTAAGTAAGATATAAATGATTAAGTTCAGAATTATAGTATTGGGGTTGAATGTAATGATAGCTGCCATTCATCCTATATGGGCAATTGAGGAATATGCTAGGATTTTTCGTAGTTGAGTCTGGTTAAGTCCTCCTCAGCCACCAACCATGATCGAGAGAATGGCTACTAATATTATCATGGTTGAATCAATTGAAGGAGAAATTTGATAGAGGATGGATAAAGGGGCTAGTTTTTGTCATGTAAGAAGAATAAGGCCCGATTTTAGGGGGACTCCTTGGGTGACTTCTGGGACTCAAAAATGAAATGGGGCTATTCCTAGTTTAATAATTAGGGCTAGTATGATTATGATTGGGGTGAAGTTATTTTGTGGATTAATTAATGTTCATTGGCCCGAGTCAAGAATATTGAGTGTAATTGCTATCATTAAAATTATTGATGCTGTGGCTTGTGTTAGAAAATATTTAGTTGCGGCTTCTGTTGATCGTGGTGTGGCTTTATTAATTAAGATGGGAATAATAGCTAATATATTTATTTCTAGACCGATTCACATAGTCAGTCAATGGGAGCTGAATATAGTAATTATTGTACCTAGGAATAAGGTAAATAGAATGATGGAAAAGATTAGGGGGTTAATTAGTACGGGAAGGGTATAAACCAACATTTTCGGGGTATGGGCCCGATAGCTTATTTAGCTGACCTTACTGTGTAATTTTAGAATTTGGTGTATTTGGTAGCACGAGGAATTTTGAGTTCCTAGGAGTGGGTTCAAGGCCTATTGTTCTAGAAATAAGAGGGTTTAAACCTCTATGATTTACTCTATCAAAGTAACTCTTTTGTCAGACATATTTCTATATGTGAGGGGGGATACTTGAAAGTATAATAGGTATAGAGATGTATCATATACATAGGGCTAGTGTTAGGGGCAGGAAGCTTTTTCATAGAAGATGTATAAGTTGGTCATAACGAAATCGAGGGTAGGATGCTCGGATCCATAGGAATGTTATTGTTAGTAGGAGAGTTTTAGCGGCGAAGTTGATTGTGAATATTTCTGGATTAGTGTGACTGTGGAATGAGCCTAGGAATAGGACAGCTGTAAGGGCGTTCATTATAATAATGTTAGTGTATTCAGCTAAGAAAAATAGGGCAAATGGGCCACCTGCGTATTCTACATTAAATCCAGAGACAAGTTCCGATTCACCTTCAGTAAGGTCAAAGGGGGCTCGGTTTGTTTCTGCTAGGGTTGAGATAAATCATATTATGGCTAGGGGCCATGCTGGGAGGAGGATTCATATGTATTCTTGTGTTGTGATAAGAGATGAAAGTGTAAATGAGCCATTTATTAATAGAATACATAGGAGGATAATTGCTAATGTGACCTCGTACGAAATGGTTTGTGCGACTGCTCGGAGGGCCCCAAATAGTGCGTACTTTGAGTTGGATGCTCAACCTGATCATAGGATTGAGTAGACTGCTAAGCTAGAGGTTGCTAGGATAAACAATACACCTATGTTGAGATTAATTAATGGATATGGCATGGGGATTGGGAGTCATATTGAGAGTGCTAAGGTTAGTGCCAGAGTTGGGGCGATGATGAAGAGAAGAGATGATGATGTTAGGGGTCGTAGGGGTTCCTTAGTGAATAGTTTGATAGCGTCTGCAATTGGTTGAAGAAGTCCATAGGGGCCTACAATGTTTGGGCCTTTTCGAAGTTGTATATAGCCTAGGATTTTTCGTTCTACTAAGGTTAGGAAGGCTATAGCTAGAAGTACAGGTAAAATTAAGAGAAATGTATTGATTAGGAACATGCTGTTAAGGAGAGGAGTTGAACCTCTGATTATAAAGTTTTAAGTTTTATGCAATTACCGGGCTCTGCCACCTTAACAAACCCTGGTCTAGGGTGGTATTTGGGTAAGTGTATTAGATTAAGATTATTTCATCTTTTAAACTTAGAGCTCTGTAGGGCAGTAGGCTCCATTTCTCTTGTCCTTTCGTACTGGGAGAAATACTTAATAGATAGAAACCGACCTGGATTACTCCGGTCTGAACTCAGATCACGTAGGACTTTAATCGTTGAACAAACGAACCTTTAATAGCGGTTGCACCATTGGGATGTCCTGATCCAACATCGAGGTCGTAAACCCTATTGTCGATGGGAACTCTAAAATAGGATTGCGCTGTTATCCCTAGGGTAACTTGTTCCGTTGATCAAAGGGATTTGGGTCAATTTATGATTTTTAATGCTTTGACTTGTTGAGTCTAGGCTTTAATCATTCGGAGGTTGGTTTTTGCTCCGAGGTCACCCCAACCAAAATTTTTAATTCAGAAATTTTCTTGGTTAAGCTCCTGTGGAGTGGAGTTGTGAAAATATTGAATTAAATAATTTAAGCTCCATAGGGTCTTCTCGTCTTATTGTTTTATCCCCGCCTCTTCACGGGGAGGTCAATTTCACTGATTGGAAGGAAGAGACAGTTAAACCCTCGTGTTGCCATTCATGCTAGTCCCTAATTAAGGAACAAGTGATTATGCTACCTTTGCACGGTCAGGATACCGCGGCCGTTAAACGTTTGTCACTGGGCAGGCAGTGCCTCTAATACTAGTTATGCTAGAGGTGATGTTTTTGGTAAACAGGCGGGGTTAAAGTTTGCCGAGTTCCTTTTCCTTCTTTTAATCTTTCCTATAAGTGCACACCTGTGTTGGGTCAACAGTAGAAGTTAATAGAGGATTAATTTGTGGAGTTTTTCTATTACTAGTTGTTAACTATCAGCGGGCATCCGATCTGATATAGGCTTGTGCAAGGAGAATTGAATTCTTGTTACTCATATTAGCATTATTTCTTCTATAAGTTTATAGATTAGTCCAGTTAGGGGTTATAAGAGTTCGTTCTTAAATCTAGGGATTAAGTTAATTTTGACTGTTGAGCTTTAACGCTTTCTTAATTGATGGCTGCTTTTAGGCCAACTATGGGTTTAAAATGACTTACTCATTATAAAAGGCTGTATCCTATTTCTAAAGAGCTGTCCCTCTTTAGAGTAACATTTAAACTTTCATTAGGGTTAGGTGTCCTTTAGGAAAATTTAAAGTTGAACTAAAATTCTATTCTGGACAACCAGCTATCACCAGGCTCGGTTGGCTTTTCACCTCTATCTACAAGTCTTCCCACCATTTTGCTACATGGACGGGTTCGTTCTTGCAACTGCTCGTAGATAGCTCGTCTGGTTTCGGGGTTTTTAACTAAAATTCTTTTTGCTAAAGGTTTTCTAGCTAATTCATTATGCAAAAGGTAAGAGTGGTAATCTCTGCTTTTTTGTGCTATTAATTAATCTTTCATCTTTCCCTTACGGTACTTTATCTATAGCGCCTAAGACAAATTTCTATCTCCTATACTTTTAATTTGTAAGGTGAATGTTTTAGTTTAATGATTAGTTGTGATTAAGTGTAAGTTTGGTAGGGCTAGAATTGGCTCAGAGTGGTCATAGAATGAAATCTCTTGGGTGTAAGCCAAGTGCTTTAAGTTAAGCTACACTCTGTAATATCCAAGCACACTTTCCAGTATGCTTACCTTGTTACGACTTATCTCCTCTTATACCTGTTTATTTAAGAATTATTTATAATTTATGTTCAGTACTTGAGGAGGGCGACGGGCGGTGTGTGCGTGCTTCATGGCCTCGTTCAATTAAGCACTCTATTCTTAATTTACTGCTAAATCCTCCTTTGGTCTCTAGGGTTTCATAGGGGCTTTCGTGTATTCTAAAGTAGAAAATGTAGCCCATTGCTTTCCACTCTATAGGCTACACCTTGACCTAACGTTTTTATGGTGATGATTGAGCTTACTTTTGCTCCTTTTTAGGGTTTGCTGAAGATGGCGGTATATAGGCTGAGTTGGCAAAGAGTGGTAAGGTTTATCGGGGTTTATCGATTATAGAACAGGCTCCTCTAGGCGGGTATAAAGCACCGCCAAGTCCTTTGAGTTTTAAGCTCTGGCTTGTAGTTCTCTGGCGAATAATTTTGTTATAAAATTATTTAGGTTTAAGGCTAAGCATAGTGGGGTATCTAATCCCAGTTTGGATCTTAGCTATCGTGAGTTCGAAGGCTATAAAATCACTTTCGTCGTTTATTTTTGTTTGCAACTATTACTTTTTACAGCTTAGTTGTTATTTGATTTTATTTTTGTTTTATGTTCTAATCACGCTTTACGCCGGGTGTTTATTAGTTTGGGTTAATCGTATGACCGCGGTGGCTGGCACGAAATTTACCAACCCTAGAGTAGCATAGCTTAGTCAACTTACGTTCATTGCTAAATTTTTATCACTGCTGTATCCCTTGGGGGTGTGGTTAAGCAAGGCATCTTGAGCTACTAGTTAGTGTGCTTAATACCTGCTCCTCTTGATCAGGGGTGATATTAAGGGCATTCTCACTGGAGAGGGGAGTCTTGCATGTGTAAACTTGCTACGAAACAATAAAAAGGCCAGGACCAAACCTTTGTGTTTATGGAGCTAGTAAGCTCATCTAAGCATTTTCAGTGCTTTGCTTTTTATTAAGCTACATTAAC